ATAGTATTCAATGAAAGAAAAATAATAAAGAAAAATCAATACTCGCGATGTACGCATTGTTATTGTATTAGACCCAAAGGAAGGAGTCGTTCTTGACCTAATTACAAGGATGGGGCTGTGTAATATGGAAAGACAAAATGGAAAATCTGGTTTTAAGTGATCTGATCATATGATACTTGTTTTCTTTTCATTCGATAGATTATGTGAACGAACCTACTACTGAATTTAATAAGTTCAATTTAAAGTAAAAAAGTAAAAGGCATTTTCATTATAAGATAAGATCACTTATCGTTCTAAAAAAAAGGATTCGTCGATACAATAAAAAAAAAGATCAAAATATAATAGAAATGATTTTCCATTTTTATTCCATAGTGATTCAAAGAAAGTTTCTTTTTTTTTTTATTTGAATTTAAAATTTTTAAATGAAGTTATAAAACAAAGTTTATTACGTTATTTAATTTATTTAATTTAAAATTTATTAAAAATTTCTAGAATCAAATTCTATTCTATATATTATAGATATTCTATATATTAGAGTATTAGTTATTTATTATATTTATTATATTAGGTATTAGTTTACTCAGAGTTTCCCAATGAATCTGTTGATTCGAAATTTCGGGATGGGTAGATGTCGCAGATGATGATTTGATTTCTTACCTATGTTACTCTATTTTTGTTAGTAACGTTTCTAATTAGAATAATTGATGAATCGAAAACTTTCAATTGGACTTATCCTTTCAATTGGTATTTTTGTTTTGCTTATCCCCCGTATCTTTCAAAAATGGAAACTTAGGAAAGTGCTTTATAAACATATGTATAAAAAGAACATATTTCATTTAGCCTCTTTATGCTTACTATAACTAGTTATTTCGGTTTTCTACTAGCAGCTTTGACTATAACCTCGGCTCTATTTATCGGGCTAAACAAGATACGACTTATTTGAAATTAAGTGAATGAACAATTACTCAAAAAAATCCTTCTGTGGTAGTTCATATATTCTATAGTTCCTTACCCGGCCTATTTCCAATTCTTGGTCGTTGAGATTCATGGGTAATACGGATTAATATTTAAGGATAGATATTACCTCTCCTTTTCTCCGTTCAAAGAAATTGAAATGATTGAAGTTTTTCTATTTGGAATCGTCTTAGGTCTAATTCCTATTACTTTGGCTGGATTATTCGTAACTGCATATTTACAATACAGACGTGGTGATCAATTGGACCTTTGATTAATTACCATCTGTTTTTTTTGATTGACCTCCTTCCTATTTTCTTTAATCTACAGGAGGTCAAATTAGGATTGCTGTTTAATTATTTCAGTGTAATTTTCGACCTAACAAATAACAAGGATGGCATCACGCTCTGTAGGATTTGAACCTACGACATCGGGTTTTGGAGACCCACGTTCTACCGAACTGAACTAAGAGCGCGTTATTATTACACTAATAATTTTGTAACCCAATACATCTTGCATGTATATACTATCATAAATAATATAAGAAAATTAAAGATTTTTTTTTTATATCCTATTTTAATTTTAATCAATTGAAATGGATCCCTCGTTACTGCGCATAAGATAAGTAATAGGTAGGGATGACAGGATTTGAACCCGTGACATTTTGTACCCAAAACAAACGCGCTACCAAGCTGCGCTACATCCCTTTCAATCGGTCTACAGTGTCATTGTAGAGAATCTCTATCTTGTTTTCCAGATCTTTATTTCTATCATTAATATACACAAATTGTATTGCCAGTTCTTCTTTTTGGTCGCATATCATATAATAAGAAAATACTTATATTCTATACGTATTAAATAAAGAATAAACCCGCCGTAAAAAAAATTCATATTTTTCGGGAATTCTCGGGTAGAGGAGGATGTATTTTTTTGTTTTAAGAAAAGGAATATGTACTGAATCGTTGTACATTTCAATTTGAATTAGGGATTCTGCGTACAAATACAAGTGGTCAGACATTAACTACGTATCTGGTCATATATGTATTTTCATTCTGTATTACAAATTAGAAAAAAAAAAATTACAATAACGAATAAAGAAGGAGGATTTTAAATGCGAGATCTAAAAACATACCTCTCCGTGGCACCGGTAGTAAGTACTCTATGGTTCGGTTCTTTAGCAGGTTTATTGATAGAGATCAATCGTTTATTTCCGGATGCGTTGATATTTCCCTTTTTTTCATTCTAGTTAGTGAGGTGGGAAGGGGTGAAGAAGATTCGAAATACAATTAAATATCTGTGACTCATCCCCCCTTCGGCTTCTTTTTTTCTAATTAGAATAAGTTAGAAAAGAAAAAGAATAAAAGCGGATTCACTCTAGTGAAACTAAGAACTCGGATCCAGGCTAAAATACAATTACTAATAGAGTAAGAACGGAAATGGGATGACTGTGGCAACAATATCATACAAGATACTTAAATGAAAAATGAAATACTGTTCGGTGGTTTAGATTTTTAAATTCTAAATGTAGGTAGAAATCATCATATTACTTATTATTACTATATTGATTGATTGGAACGAAATCGTTCATAATTTGATTTCGAGTTCGCAACTTCTATTTTTTTTTTGTTCCTTTGCTTCCCTTCGGATTGGAAAATAGAAGAATTGAGTCAGTCAAAAACCCAAAGGAGGTTCATGGCGAAGGGTAAAGATGTCCGAGTAATGGTTATTTTGGAATGTACCGGCTGTGTTCGAAACCGTGTTAATAAAGAATCAACGGGCATTTCCAGATATATTACTCAAAAGAATCGACATAATACGCCTAGTCGATTGGAATTGAGAAAATTCTGTCCCTTTTGTTACAAACATATGATTCACGGGGAGATAAAGAAATAGATCGAACCGATCGCCTACGTGTCTGCTTTCCAATCCAAGGAAGATGAAAAACGACATATTATATAACAATATATATAACATATATTGATTTTAATATAATGAAATAGAAACAAATCCTGTTTATGAATTCTAAATCATTTCATTTTTGATCATTTTTGTTTTGATCCGATCAAAATAGGAGTAGGATTTTCGGGATAAGGAATAAACAAACCATGGATAAATCCAAGCGATTCTTTCTTAAATCCAAGCGATCTTTTCGTAGGCGTTTGCCCCCGATCCAATCGGGGGATCGAATTGATTATAGAAACATGAGTTTAATTAGTCGATTTATTAGTGAACAAGGAAAAATATTATCTAGACGGGTGAATAGATTGACCTTAAAACAACAACGATTAATTACCATTGCTATAAAACAAGCTCGTATTTTATCTTCGTTACCCTTTCTTAATAATGAGAAACAATTTGAAAGAAGCGAGTCAACCACTAGAACTACAGGTCTTAGAACTAAAAATAAATAGACTTACTCTTCAATTGAATCAAAATAAAATTCCAATCCGAACTCAAATGCGAATTGACATTTTGTTCGAAAAAGCGGAGAATCTAGATTTGATTATCGTGTCGGAAGAAAAAAACCGAATTGGGGAAGAAGAATAAAATTTTTTATTGTTTATTGAACGTGTTTATTCATTTTGACAACTTTCTCATATGATCATATTTTATGATACTAATTTCTACTCTACCTTCCCGGAGTTCATTCTCCAGGGAACTCCATTTTAAAAAATCCAATGGATTCCTTCCAATCTCCTTATCTTATTTTATGATCTCATTAGAAATCATATAAAGACAATTCCTATTTAATATAGCTATTTGTGCAAGTATTTTACGATTAAGAAGCAAACGTCTCTTGTACAGATTTTTTATTAGTATACTATAACTATAGTATATTTTATTGTCTCGACTTACTGCATTTATCCGAGTGATCCACAAACGCCGAAAATCTCTCTTTTGCCTACCTCTATCCCGATGAGATGAAACCAAAGCTCTTATTTTCTGTTGAGTAATAGTCCGAGAAAGTCGTGAATGAGCCCCTCGAAAGCTTGATGCAAATAAACGAATTTTTGTTCTACGTCTTCGAGCTATATATCCTCGTTTAATTCTGGTCATTAAAAAAATGAAACTTTGATGAATAACTAATTGATTTCTTTTCTTTCAGTTATTTCTTTCCCCCCTCCTAGTCTATTAATAACAAAACGGATTCTTCCAATGTATAAAATTTAAATTCCAACGGCTTTTGCTACTATAACCTTCCCGACCACGATTTTTTCTTTTTTTTTTTTCTTTCTAGGCTTTTCGTTGCGTCTCGAAATAAGAAATTTTTTTGATACTAGGTATCAAAAAAAACATAGTAAATAAAAAAGTAGTAAATAGAAATGAGTATAGTGGGTTCCATCGTTTCTATGGTTTCTTCTTAAACGGTGAGGTCCTCTCTATACACCGGAGCCCCTTCCCTCAATTTAATCCATTTTATTGTTAACTTGTACAGTTCACACTCTTTGGCTCTACCCAAAATTATCCAATAATGGGTCTTTCACAATGAGACCCATCTATACAGTAACGGTATTTAATTATGAAGGTTTGCTGAGTAGCTGACCCTGTTAGTCCGTTCTTGCAAGAGTCAAGAATAAGGGAATAATCTTTCTTTAAATAGGATTTCCTGCTTAATGGACACCTTTTGCTACCAATAGGAATTCTTTCTCATCGTAAATTAAAAACAGAAGTGATTGGATTTGGCACCAATGCAAACCATAAATTCGATACCACACCACAATAGAAGGATATGATAGATCCTTTTTTTTTAGCTTTACCTTTTTTTTTTAGTTTTAGATTGTAAACGGGGTTCTTTCATTCGATCCTATTCATTGGTACTGATCGCCGATACTGGATCAATTGCTTTCTTTCTTGTGGCCTAGCACATGATCTGAACGAGTCGCACATACACCCTAGTACATGTTCCTCGTCGCTGAGGACATCCCCCAAGAGCAGGGGATTTCGTAACATTTTTGATTGACTGTCTTGTGTTTCTAATAAGTTGTTTAATAGTTGGCATGTTGAATCATATACATAATGAGCTGGTTTAGATCGATCCTAACCGGACGATTATGAATCATTAATCTATTAATAGATTCAATTTATAAAATTTCGATATTACTAGATTAATTAATAGAAAAAGGAAGCTTAAACCCGGTAAGAAGATAAAATATCAAATAGCGGATTTGCGTGAAATCCCTGTTCTGTTATTTTTTATTGAACCGCTACAAGATCAATAATTCCATGAGCTTGGGCTTCTGGTGCTGACATAAAAATATCTCTTTCCAGGTCGTCAGAAACAACCCAGAAGGGTTTGCCTGTTCTTTGTGCATAAACCCTTGTGATGGTTTCGCGCATCTTCAGTAGTTCTTCCGCTTCCAGGATAAATTCTGCTGTCTGTGCTTCATAATAAGAAGTAGCGGGTTGATGGATCATTACCCTGGTGATATAATAAATAGTCCCTCTCCTCTATCTTGCATGATGACACGATGAAAGGCGAGGAAATAAAGAATAAAAAAAGAAATAAAATAATAAGAAAAAAAGATAGAATTGAACAACCGTACAGGCATTTTGTGCGCATTGCATACGGCTCTACAATGGAATTTACTATGTATATATACCCTTTTTAACCTTACATCGAAGAAAAAAAAGAAGGTTTATCAGTTTTACATAGGTAAACGACCCAATAACCACCCTTCTTTTTGGAGTAGTTAAAAAATACTATGATGGCTCCGTTGCTTTATATATTTATTTCGTCTGTTATTTAGCAATCCCAAAGTTTCTTTTTTTTTCGTATTCTTTATTAATATTGTTAAGAGCTCTTCGGCGTGAAAAAAAAAGTTTGTGACGCTGAAAAGGGCCTCCCGATAGATCAGATAAAATTGGAAATACCTTTTATCCCATACTACTCTTTCGATACATAATGTAAGTATTTTGAAAATTTTTTCTTTTTATATCGAATTCGAAGTGCCATGCTATTATTACTTAAATATTCATATTTCATATAGCGCGCAGGCATAGTCTTCTTTTTTTCTTTCAAATCAAATAAAAAAATCATTGGCGCCAAGCGTGAGGGAATGCTAGACGTTTGGTAATTGTTCCCCCGACCAGAATAAAAGATCCCATTGAAGCGGCTAATCCCATGCATACCGTCTGTATATCTGGTCGCACAAATTGCATAGTATCATAAATAGCCACTCCGGGTATTACCCACCCGCCGGGAGAGTTTATAAAGAAATACAGATCTTTGGTCTCATCCTCTATACTGAGATATACCATAAGACTAATAAGTTGATTCGATATCTCGCTATCAATCCCCTGTCCTAAAAAAAGTAATCTTTCTCGATAAAGTCGGTTGATTCGGATAAAATTGTATCCTTTAGGAACCGTACACGCACCTTTTGATGCATACGGTTCAACACAAAAAAAATTGCGAAAAAAAAAGAATCAATGTGGAGATTCTAGCTTTCTTTCTTTTTTCATATTCATAGCAGGTTCTTTTTAATTTGTAACAAAGGGGCTTTTTTTATTGCATTTTTCAAGAAAGATGAGTTTTGGTCTGTTTAATTTATATATAAATTAAATACCTATACTATAAATAAAAAAGATTTCACTAAGCTTATCGGATTAACTTCTCATTGATGTATTGTTTCATCGGGATCCAACCCCAATCGCGATGTAATTTTCTTGTTCCTGAATGGTCCTCTTCAATTCTTTTAGGTTTATGCTCTACTCCGAGTAAAGATCCGCCCAATTTTGATTTGCACATATAGGACAAATGCCCCAATACCACGTCTTTTTGCTACGACCCCTTTTTTGTTTTCATTTTTTTATGTTTCCTGCCAACCAAATAAAAAATATTCAACGCATTCATCATATTACTCATTAATAGTTTGAGATCACTTCGATATATATTCTAAATAGAATATATATATTGAAGTGGTAATCATAGATATATTACCAATTGGTTTTTTTTCTAAACGGAGCCTGGATATTTCATTTTATTGGTCTAACCAAGCCAACCATAAATTATTATAATTGAGAATATTAATCTGTATACCCCCCTCCGAAAAAATAGATTGAATTGCACTTCATTTCATTTCACGCTCCAAATTCGATTTTTGATAATTCGATCAATCTTTCTTGGGCGAAAGAGAGGGTCTCTTGATCGGGTAAGAGAACGGGGAAATACCATATGACCCAAAATATCTGACAAGTCGCGCTATATGTCAATCCACGCTGGATCTTCCTCGCCAGGATTTCGAAAAGGAACTTTTGGAACACCAATAGGCATTAAATGAAAGAAAAATGAATTACTATATCTCACTTTGATGTGAAAGCGTAACAATGGCTTTATTGTCGTAATAATATTGTCTTTTATCGTTTTTTAATCATATTTTATCTTTTATTCTATTTTATCCATAGATTGAATAAGTTTATAAAAAATAAAAAAGGAAGACAGAATCCATAAAGGAAAATTCTTTCAAATAGGTCCTTTGAATGATGAACAAATATAGATGCAGTCACTCATATAAAAGGTATCAACTTCCTACCATTGCGTATTGGTACTTATCGGGTGTAGAATAGATCTGCTCTGCTTCTTTTTGTTCCTACGAACAAAATTGTTCCATTATTACTAAAAGACATTATTACTTAAAAAATAGAACAAAAACGAATCCTTTCCCCGAGATAGTTCACTAAAAAGGGAAGGTCTATAGTATAGTTTTTTTCCAGTGCAATAAAGTTACATAGCGTCTATTTTTCGTTGAGAAAGGGGTATTTCCATGGGTTTGCCTTGGTATCGTGTTCATACTGTCGTATTGAATGATCCCGGTCGTTTGCTTTCTGTCCATATAATGCATACAGCTCTGGTTGCTGGTTGGGCCGGTTCGATGGCTCTATACGAATTAGCGGTTTTTGATCCCTCTGACCCTGTTCTTGATCCAATGTGGAGACAAGGTATGTTCGTTATACCCTTCATGACTCGTTTAGGAATAACCAATTCATGGGGCGGTTGGAGTATCACGGGAGGGACTATAACGAATCCGGGTATTTGGAGTTACGAAGGTGTGGCCGGTGCACATATTGTGTTTTCTGGCTTATGCTTTTTGGCAGCTATCTGGCATTGGGTGTATTGGGATCTAGAAATATTTTGTGATGAACGTACAGGCAAACCCTCTTTGGATTTGCCCAAGATTTTTGGAATTCATTTATTTCTCTCAGGGGTGGCTTGCTTTGGTTTTGGCGCATTTCATGTAACAGGATTGTATGGTCCAGGAATATGGGTATCCGATCCTTATGGACTAACCGGAAGGGTACAACCTGTAAATCCAGCGTGGGGTGTGGAAGGTTTTGATCCTTTTGTTCCGGGAGGAATAGCCTCTCATCATATTGCAGCAGGAACTTTGGGCATATTGGCGGGTCTATTCCATCTTAGTGTCCGTCCGCCCCAACGTCTATACAAAGGATTGCGTATGGGAAATATTGAAACCGTCCTTTCCAGTAGTATCGCTGCTGTCTTTTTTGCGGCTTTTGTAGTTGCTGGAACTATGTGGTATGGTTCGGCAACTACCCCGATTGAATTGTTTGGTCCCACTCGTTATCAATGGGATCAAGGATACTTCCAACAAGAAATATATCGAAGGGTTGGGGCTGGGCTATCCGAAAATCAAAGTTTATCCGAAGCTTGGTCTAAAATTCCCGAAAAATTAGCTTTTTATGATTATATCGGCAATAATCCGGCAAAGGGGGGGCTATTCAGAGCGGGCTCAATGGACAATGGGGATGGAATCGCCGTTGGGTGGTTAGGACACCCTATCTTTAGAGATAAAGAAGGTCGTGAACTTTTTGTACGTCGTATGCCTACTTTTTTTGAAACATTTCCGGTTGTTTTGGTAGACGGAGACGGAATTGTTAGAGCCGATGTTCCTTTTAGAAGGGCAGAATCGAAATACAGTGTCGAACAAGTAGGTGTAACTGTTGAGTTCTATGGCGGCGAACTCAATGGAGTCAGTTATAGCGATCCTGCTATTGTGAAAAAATATGCTAGACGCGCTCAATTGGGTGAAATTTTTGAATTAGATCGGGCTACTTTGAAATCCGATGGTGTTTTTCGTAGCAGTCCGAGGGGTTGGTTTACTTTTGGACATGCTTCGTTTGCTCTGCTCTTTTTCTTCGGACACATTTGGCATGGTGCTCGAACCCTGTTCAGAGACGTTTTCGCCGGTATTGACCCAGATTTGGATGCTCAAGTGGAATTTGGTGCATTCCAAAAACTTGGGGATCCAACTACAAGAAGACAAGTAATCTGATACAATACTGTTTTGTTTTTTTTCTTTACTTTAGTTCTTTAGTTTTGTGAATAGGGTACCGGAAAAATCTTGATTTGAATCGCTACCTTTTCTTTTACTCTTGCTCTTTCTTTAGCCGGGAGACGATCCCAACTAAACAGGTATGGAAGCTATAATTGTAAACCACGATGGAATCTATGGAAGCATTGGTTTATACATTCCTCTTAGTCTCAACTTTAGGAATCATTTTTTTCGCTATCTTTTTTCGAGAACCCCCTAAAGTTCCAACTAAAAAGGTGAAATGATTTTTCATTATCTCAATCGAAAGTACTGAGCCTCCCAATATTGGGAGGGCTCAGTACTTCAACTAGTCTCCGTGTTCCTCGAATGGATCTCTTAGTTGTTGAGAGGGTTGCCCAAAAGCAGTATATAAGGCGTACCCAGTAAAACTTACAAGTAAACCAGATATAAAGAGTGCAACTAGGGTTGCTGTTTCCATTATTATATAGTTTCAAGACCACAATGGATCTATGATAAGATGGATCTATGATAAGATCATTTATTTACAATGGAATGGTATACAAAGTCAACAGATCTCAATGAATATAAAATAGGATTTATGGCTACACAAACTGTTGAGGGTAGTTCTAGATCTGGTCCAAGACGAACTATTGTAGGGGATTTATTGAAACCGTTGAATTCAGAATATGGTAAAGTAGCTCCTGGGTGGGGAACTACTCCTTTGATGGGTATCGCAATGGCTCTTTTTGCAGTATTCCTATCTATTATTTTGGAGATTTATAATTCTTCCATTTTACTGGACGGAATTTCAATGAATTAGATTCATAAGAACTATTAATTAGCTTTTCAATACAAAGTGAAGCATTTAGGTCTCTGATTTTGATCCGATTCTATTTTGGTAGTTCGATCGTGGAATTTCTTTGTTTCTGTATTTCCGGAATATGAGTGGGTGACTTGTTATAATTGATCCTATGGATAGTACAGAGAATGGGTCTGTCATCTTGATAGAGATGGTTTTACTTCGTCAGATATTCAGCCTAGTATCTGAAGCACGGAATATATGAAATCAATTAAAAATTTTTATTAGAACTATGATTCATAGTTAATATTCAGACCTCGTGGCCGGACTTCCATTTTTTTTTTTTCAAAGAGTTAAGATTTAGAAGTTATAAATCGAAAGATTTTTATTCTTTCAAACCCCAAATTTATGCTTATTTTGATCAAAGCAAAGGATAATGGTTTCTTTGGATTTTTAGTCATTATAGCTATTCATTGAATAAGTGATAATCCAATGGTTCTTACTCAAGGAACTTTTGGAATTAGTTTGAAAGGGTTTTATTGAATCATCGTGGTTCTAGTATGAATCTGAGGTTTTAATCGATTCATCGGGTCGTAACAAGAGAATTCCTATCAATAATAAAGAAACCCGTAGAAAGGTCGCATTCCACACAAATAAAAAGAACAAAACAATAAAGAAAATAGGTAAATAGAAGACTCAAGAGGCCTATAATCATCACCAGAGATACAAATGAGCCGACTTGAGATTTTGGCATTATAACCACAAGAAAGAACTTTCGGATTTTTATTCTTTTGTATCCTCAGAAAAGATTGAATCATAGAATTAAGAAGTTTCGAGCTTAACTTTCTATTTCCCATATCCGGTAGAACTAGTCTTTTGGGGTTTCTGTTTGAGCCGTACGAGATGAAATTCTCATATACGGTTCTGGGGGGGGGGGTCCACTCGGTTTACCTATCTCAATAAAATCTATGATTGGTTCGAAGAACGTCTTGAGATTCAGGCAATTGCAGATGATATAACGAGTAAATATGTTCCTCCTCATGTCAACATATTTTATTGTCTAGGAGGAATTACACTTACTTGTTTTTTAGTACAAGTAGCTACAGGGTTTGCTATGACTTTTTATTATCGTCCGACCGTTACGGAGGCTTTTGCTTCTGTTCAATATATAATGACTGAAGCTAACTTTGGTTGGTTAATCCGATCCGTTCATCGATGGTCGGCAAGTATGATGGTCCTAATGATGATCCTGCACGTATTTCGTGTGTATCTCACCGGTGGCTTTAAAAAACCTCGCGAGTTGACTTGGGTTACAGGTGTGGTTTTGGGTGTATTGACCGCATCTTTTGGTGTAACTGGTTATTCCTTACCTTGGGACCAAATTGGTTATTGGGCAGTAAAAATTGTAACAGGTGTGCCGGAAGCTATTCCTGGAATAGGATCGCCCCTGGTAGAGTTATTACGCGGAAGTGCTAGTGTGGGACAATCCACTTTGACTCGATTTTATAGTTTACACACTTTTGTATTACCTCTTCTTACTGCCGTATTTATGTTAATGCACTTCCTAATGATACGTAAACAAGGTATTTCTGGCCCTTTATAAAGAATATATATCATAGCTATTTGAAATCAATCATTTATCACTTTGGGTAGGACCAATAGGATTTCATTGCTACAAATATGGATTATTGAAAAGAATAAGACATGTATTTGGATATTTCTCTTCAACTCCCCCAAAATATATTAATGTATTATTTTTTTGACACTCATAGTTGAAGTGAATTTTCCGAAGATAAAATGGATTATGGGAGTGTGTGACTTGAACTATTGATTGGACCGTGCAGAATATATGCCTTTATCTGCCACATTTGAATTCACAACCAAAAATGTGTCTTTTTTCCAACCACCATGTAAGCCCCATACAGAGGATAGGCTGGTTCGTTTGACGAGAATCTTTTCTATGATCAGACTCGATCATGTCGTGTATGAACGGGCTCCGTGAGATCCAGTAGAAAGAATAAGTGATGTGACATAATCCCAGATTATGTTCTAGATATTTCACTTACTTAATAGTATGGAAATGTATTCATTTCCTCTGCATTGACTCGATTTATTATACTATCGGAGTGAAACAAGGGATCTAAAGAAGAACGGGGGCTAAACTAGATTAGTAACAAGGAAATCCTTTGTATGTAAAAAGTCTCGATATTCTTGGGGCTAAAGTCCAATTGCAAGGTCTGAGACGACCCAGAAAGCACTTAATCATGATCAACTTTGTAAGCCTACTTGGGTATTGAGCATTTATCTGTAAGAACTGAATTCCTTACAAAAGGTGGTTGTCGAAACTCCGAAAAAGGAAATATGGTAAATTTTTTCTTACTCTTCCATGCAATCATTTATATATGTGTGGATACCTTATCGACTTTTTTATATGGATCTATTCGGTTCGTTTGATT